TTATTGGTGGTCGTCTGTATATAGTGTAATTAATAAAGAGAAAATGTATCCTTGAATAATACCAATACCAATTTCAAAAATGAAATAACTTATTTGAATAATAATAACTAATGTAGAAATTAAATATGAAGAAGATAATATTGAGATAGTTAAGTAGTCTCCAATTAGAGTTAAAATAATATGTCCAGCACTAATGTTAGCTGCTAATCGAATAGATAATGTAATAGGACGAACTAAAATTCTTAATGTTTCAATTACAGGTAAAAAGGGGATTAAAAATGTAGGTGTACCTAAAGGTAATATTGAAGCCAGTCTTGAATAAGGATTATTATTATAAGAAGAGATAATTAAGGATAGCCATAAGGGTAATGCTAAAACAAAAGTTATAGCTAAGTGCCTAGTGGTGCTAAAAACGTAAGGTATTAAACCTAGTATATTGAAGTTAATAATAGTGATAAATAAAGAAGAAATTATTAGGCTAAACCCTCCAAGGTTCATACTGTAAGATCGTGTAATTTGAATATTAATAGCTTGTTTAGGTAAAGATATAAAATTAAATATATTTGATGTATTAATTCAATAGGATGAGTTAATAAAAAATAAAGATCATATTGATATTAATCAAGTTATTATATGGGCTGAAAATAAAGTGGAATTATGGTCATCAAAGGAAGAGAAGATATCAACTATCATTTATTAAGGATTTATTTAAAATCATTTTCTAGATTAAAAGTCTAGTGCTTAAGATTCAGCCACTTAATATATGAGGTGGTCGATTTAAGTCGGTAGATTGTAAATCTATGGATAAGTATATTACTTTCTCATAAAGTAGAGTAAGCTAATATTTAAGCTGTTGGGTTCATACCCCAAAAATGAATTTTGATTCCTTTATTAGTAAAATTAGTTTAAATTAAAATAGTAAATTGTGGTTTTACAGATATTTATAAATATATTATTTTACTATGTTTAAATTAATTGGAGTAGAATTATGTTTTAGTTTATTATTATTTTTTTGGTTTATTATTATAAGAATATTAATAATTTATTTATGTTTAAATAATATTTGTTTTATTTTTAGATGAGAATTATTTAATTGTATAAGGAGTAGAGTAAGGTTTGATGTGTTATTGGATTGAATAAGGTGTAGATTTAGAGGATTGGTATGTTTTATTTCAGGTTGTGTAATAGTTTTTAGTATGTCTTATATAAAAGGGGATTTAAATTCTTTTCGATTTACTATTATGGTTATATTATTTGTTGTATCTATAAATTTTTTAATTTTTATTCCTAGATTAATTTCTTTATTGTTAGGTTGGGATGGGTTAGGTTTGGTTTCTTTTTGTCTTGTTATTTATTATCAAAATAATAAATCTTTGGCGGCAGGGATATTAACTGTATTGATAAATCGTGTGGGGGATTGTTTTATTTTAGGTTCAATTTCAATTTTATTAATTTTAGGTCATTGAAATATGTTATGTTTGTGAGATTTTATTGGTTTTGAATTAGTTAATTTTTTTATTATAGTTGCTGGAATAACTAAAAGTGCTCAGATCCCTTTTAGTAGATGGTTACCTGCAGCTATAGCTGCCCCTACTCCAGTTTCAGCTTTAGTTCATTCTTCTACATTGGTTACAGCAGGAGTATATTTATTTATTCGATTTTTTTATTATTTGAGTATATATTATTGATTTAGGATATTTATAATTTATATTTCTATTATAACAACTGTAATATCAGGGATTTGTGCTTTATATGAGTATGATATAAAAAAAATTATTGCTTTATCAACTCTTAGTCAATTAGGAGTTATAATAATATCATTAGGATTAGGTATACCTATAATAGCTTTATTCCATTTATATACTCATGCTATATTTAAAGCTTTGTTATTTATATGTGGGGGGAATATTATTCATTGTTTTAGAGGTAAACAAGATATACGCCAAATCAATAATGTAGCTAAATTGTTACCTATTACTTGTATATTTTTAAATGTTTCTAATATAGCTTTATGTGGTTTACCTTTTCTTGCTGGATTTTATTCTAAAGATTTAATTATTGAGGGGTTAATTGTTGGTAATATAAATTTATTTATATTAATAATAGGTTTAATTGGGGTATGTTTAACTGTGTTGTATAGAATACGTTTTTCTATATTTATTATTTGAGGGAATGAGAGCTCCGAAATTTATAGTAATATCAGAGATAACGATATAAAAATATTTTTTCCTATAAGTATATTAGTTTTAGGAGCTTTATGAGGAGGTTGAATTTTCCAAGAGTTATTTAGTTTATTTAATATAAATATTTATTTACCTATTATTATAAAATTAATTATTTCTTTTTTAATTATTATTAGGTTAATTTTATCAGTAGGGTTTTGGGATAAAGGTTATATTAAGATTAAATTAAGTATATTAAATCATATTAATAGTAGTATATGATTTATAAGAAGGTTTATTTGTTACCCTTTATTAAATGGGTTTAATAAATTTTCTAATAAAAGGTTAAAAAGATTAGATATAGGGTGATTTGAAGTTTTAGGGGGTCAAGGAGTTTTTAATTTAAATAAATTATTATTTTTTATTTTAGAGCATTGATTAATATTAACTTTTAATTGTTATTTAATTATTTTTATTTTTTTTATTGTTTATATTTAAGATATAAGGGTGAATAACACCTAATTATGAGCCGAAATCATATATGATTATATCATTTTATATATTTAATTTGGCTTTGGTTATAATATAAATTATTATTAAATTAATATATGTTAGATTTTAAAAATATACGTTTTATTTATTTATTTGATTATTAATTTGTTTAATATAAGTTAAATAATAAAATAATTATTATTAGTAATTTACTATAATAATAGAGGTAAATTACGCAGTATTTATTATTATACAATGAATGAAAGTTTGATATAATTAATGTAGTATAAAAGTGGTTAAATTAGTGCCAGCATCTGCGGTTATACTAATGCTTTAAGTTTATATTTATATAGTATAAAATAAAGTAGTGATATATATTAATATTTAGAATAATTAAGGACAATAATTGGAGGTAAAATTTAATAATTGTTATTAATTATAGTATTCTGATTGTAAATTCTTTGAAAATAAGGATGAAAACTAGGATTAGATACCCTATTATTCTTTATTTTAAAAATTTTATTACTTAAGTAGTGTGAACAATTAATTTATAAAAAATAGTATAAGTGATATAAAGTTAGAATGTTTGAAACTTAAAAGGCTTGGCGGTGTTATATATCCTTCCAGAGGAGTTTGCTTATTAATTTGATAATCCTCAATTTATACTTACTTTTTTTTGAATTTTATAAAGTAAAGATCAGTTTGTATATTGCTGTCTTCAGTTTATTTTGTAAAAATTTTATAAGAAACTTAATAATGAAATGATTATTATGTCAAGTCAAAATGCAGCTAATAAAAAAGGTTTAAAGTGAACTACAATTTATAATTTTTAATTCGGATTAAGTTATGTAATTAATTTGTGAAGTTGGATTTGGTAGTAATATTATAATAGTGAGTTTTTGTGAATTAGGTTTTATAATGCGTACATATCGCCCGTCGCTCTTGCTGGAAAATAAGATAAGTCGTAACATAGTAGATGTAGTGGAAACTGTTTCTGGGTTAATATTAAATAGTTAGTATTTATTTACTTATGTATATAATTATGTAATATTTAAATTGTTTGGTTTTATAGTATAAAGGGTATAGATTTATTGTTTATTTTAGTACTGCAGAGGATTAGGCTTAATAAATTTTTTTATAGTAGGTTAATTATTCGTACCTTTTGTATAATGGATTGATGATATATTTAAGATTTTAATATAAATTGATCTCGAATTAAAAAGATTTACTTATTATATATTATGTTGACGTTGTATAGTCATATATTTAGTATTAGGTGGTAATGATATATTTATCGATTTTTATAATAGCTAGTTTATTGATTTGGGGTATTTAAGTATTATGATATTAAAATAATTTTTGTTTATTTAATATTATTTATAATATGAGGGATAAGCTTCATATTAAGTATAGAAAGGGGTTAAATTATAATTAGTAATTAAAGTAGAGTTAATAATGCTTTTCTTTATAAGTAGTTTAAATTATAAAATAATAAGATTCAAGACTAATATATAGTCATAAATATTTATAAATTAGGGTTAAATAAATATAATGTTAATATGAGTATTATATAAATTATAAATTTAATTAATTTAATTGGGAATAAAATTGATGTATTTTAAAATAAAATAAAATAAAATAAAGGAATTCGGCAAATAATAATCTCGCCTGTTTATCAAAAACATGTCTCTTTGTTATTTATAAATAAAGAGTCGGGCCTGCTCGGTGATAATAATTTAACAGCTGCGGTATTTTAACTGTACTAAGGTAGCATAATAATTTGCCTTATAAATTGAGGCTAGAATGAATGGTTTGACGAAGGTTAATCTGTCTCTATTTTATTTAATAGAAATTAATTTTTAAAGTGAGAAAGCTTAAATTTTTTAAAGGGACGAGAAGACCCTATTGAGCTTTTAATTTTGATATATTATATTTATATAATGTTGAATAAATTTTAATTGGGGTGATTAAGGAATAAATATAATTAATTAGTATCTTCCTTAAAATAATAGTATAGATATATAAATTAACCAATAATTATATTGCTTATATTAGAGTTACCATAGGGATAACAGCGTAATTTACTTAAAGAGTTCTTATTGAAAAGTGGGATTGCGACCTCGATGTTGGATTAAAGTAACCTTAAGGTGTAGGAGCTTTAATAGGTAAATCTGTTCGATTTTTAAAACTTTACATGATCTGAGTTCAGACCGGTGTAAGCCAGGTTGGTTTCTATCTTTTAAAATGTATATATAGTTTCTTTTAGTACGAAAGGATCAAGGTTAACTAAATTATTAATTATAATGTTAATGTATTAAATAAGCCTAATAAGATTAGAATATTAGATGAAAATTTACTTTAGGTTAAATTCTTATAGTGTATAATAAGCACATTAGATTTTCAATTTTTTAGAACACTATTATGTGTTAAGAATAATTTTATTAGTATAAATGAGTATTTTTGTTTTCCAAACAAATGGTTTAATAATATTAAATAAAATACAAAATTTAACATAAGGAATGTGTCTCACTTACATTGAGGAAATAATTTATATATAATTAGTTTTGAATAAAGTTGGCAGAATAATGTGAATAATTTAGATTTATTTTATAAGGTTTATATATCTTACTTTATAAAGATTTTAAGTTAATTAAACTGAGGACTTTCAAGGTCTTTTATAAATTATATAATTTAAATCTTGATGAATATAAGAGGAGAAGTGTTACTTAGGATGTTTATTTATATTAGAGGAGTAGTTATTTTATTATTTCAATGGAAACATATTTTGAATATTATATTAAGATTTGAAATTATAATGTTAGGTATTATTTTTCTTTTTTTATTGAGATGGGGTTTATATAGGGATGATTATAGTTTAATAATAGTAGTTGTTGTTTTTGGTGTGTGTGAAGCTAGTTTAGGATTATCTTTATTAGTAAGTATAGTTCGTGTACATGGTAATGATTACGTAAAGTCTTTAAACTTATATAAATTATAAATTATAAGTATTATTTTTAGTTTTATAGGATTAATTATGATAAATTTTATGTTGAATTGGGAAATTCGTTTTTGGTATATAATATTAATAAGATTTTTTTCCTTAAAATTTTTAAATTTGGAGATTTGGGGTAATGTGTTTATATGTAATTTATATTGTGATAATATAAGGGGTATCTTAATTAATCTTACTTTTTGGATTAGGGGGTTAATATTACTTGCAAGAAATTATTCTGTTAAGGTTATAAATAATAAAGAAGTTAGCTTTTCTTTTGTAGTAATTTTATTATGTATATTAGTTATTATATATTTTGTTAGTGCTAATTTAATATATTTTTATATTTTTTTTGAAATTTCTTTAATCCCTACTTTAATATTAATTATTGGTTGAGGTTACCAACCAGAACGATTGCAAGCTGGGATATATATAATATTATATACTATTAGTGCTTCTTTACCCTTATTAGTTAGGTTATTAATATTAGGTTATTTGTATAAGTCATTTAATATATTATTAATTGGGTATTTAAATTGTGTAAGACTTTTATACAATGTAAATGTTTTTTGGTTTTTAGGCATTATAATAGCTTTTTTAGTAAAGTTACCTATATTTTCTGTTCATTTATGATTACCTAAAGCGCATGTAGAAGCTCCTATCGCAGGTTCTATAATTTTAGCTGGGGTTTTATTAAAATTGGGGGGTTATGGTATTTTACGTTTACTAATAGTATTTTTTTTAAATGATACTTTTGTTAGTAAAATTTTAATAGTTTTATCTTTATGAGGAGGTATTATTACTATGGTTATTTGTGTGGGACAAAGGGATATTAAATCATTAATTGCTTATTCTTCTGTAGGGCATATAGGTATTATACTAGCTGGGGTATTAAGTAAATTTATATGGGGATGAGAAGGAGGTATATTAATAATAGTTTCTCATGGGTTTTGTTCTTCTGGGTTGTTTTGTTTAGCTAATTTGATTTATGAAAAATTTAAAAGTCGTAGATTATATCTTTATGGGGGTATACTTAATATAAATTCAATTATATGTTTATGATGATTTTTGTTTTGTATTGGTAATATAGGAGCTCCTCCTAGTATTAATTTAATTAGTGAAATTATGTTATTTTGTTCTATGTTTATATATAGTAATATATATCTAATTATTATTATTTTAAGAGTATTTTTAGGAGGTTTATATAATTTAATTATATTTATTAGAACTCAACATGGGGGTTTAATAAATTATATAAATAGAAATTGTATTAATAATTCTAGGGAATATTTATTATTATTTTTACATTTTTACCCTATGTTATTTTTTATTATAAATATTGGTTATTTAAATAAATTTTTTTTATTTTAAGTTTAAATAGCTTAATTATAGAGCATAACGTTGAAGGTGTTAAGGTGATTATTAATCTTTAAATAAGGTTTTACTGGGAAATATAAATTTTGAAAATTTATTAGAAGTGTTCAATTCACTTAAAAACTTTACATTATGGTGTATGTGCACATAAGTTTTTGGAATTTAAAGAAAAAGTTCAATTCTTTTTTTTGTAAGGTTTATATAGTTTATTTAAAATATTGAATTGCAAATTCAAAGAAACAAGTGTTGTTTAAACTTATTAGAATGGCAGATCAGTGCATAGGATTTAAGCTTCTATTAGGGAATATAAATTATTTCTTCTAATAATGTTAGTAGAATTATTATCTGGTATTATTTCTTTTATTTGTGCTCTTTTAGCTGTTGCTTTTTTTACATTATTGGAACGAAAAGGTTTAGGTTATTTTCAGTTACGAAAGGGGCCTAATAAAGTAGGTATTATAGGGTTACCCCAGCCTTTAGCAGATGCTATTAAATTATTTAGTAAAGAATTAGTAAAACCTACTTTAGTCAATATTTTTCCCTTTTTGATTTGTCCTTTTATAAGATTATTTTTGGGTTTAATGTTATGAATTTTGTATAATAATTATTTTATTTGTAATATAGGGGGTTTAAGTTTACTTTTATTTTTATGTGTTTCAAGATTAGGGGTGTATAGTGTTATAGGAGCTGGTTGATTTTCTAACTCTAAATATGCTTTATTAGGGTCAGTTCGTGCTGTGGCTCAAAGTATTTCGTATGAGGTTAGGATATCTTTAATTTTACTAAGTTGTTTAATTTTTGTAGGTAGTATAAGGCTAAGATTATTAATAAAGTATCAATATTTTGTTTGAATTATGGCAGTGAATTTTTTTATATTAATTATATGATTTGTGTCTTGTATTGCTGAGACTCATCGTGCTCCTTTTGATTTTGCGGAGGGGGAATCCGAATTAGTTTCGGGATTTAACATTGAGTATGGGGGGGTAGTATTTGCTATTTTGTTTATAGCTGAATATAGGAATATTTTATTTATAAGAGTTTTAGTAGTTAGTTTATTTTTAGGAGGTATTATGTATGTAAGATTTTATGGAAGGGGTTTATGTTTTATTGTAAGTTTAGTTTCTTGTTTATTTATTTGGGTTCGGGCTAGTTATCCTCGATATCGCTATGATTTATTAATATATTTAATTTGAAAAAGATATTTACCTAGTGTTTTAAGAATTTTAATTTTTTTAAGAGCATTTGTTTATTTATTAAATTAGCAAAAGATAATTTATATAAAATATTAACATTGGAAGTTAAAAATTAAGTGTTAGCTTATCCTTTGAATGAGCTTATTATTTATAATTTCTATTGGATTTTCATTAAGTAGGGTATCTATAATAGTAATTCAACCTTTAAGTTTAGGGTTTATATTAATAAGTATGGTTATTATTGTCAGAATTTTAATAAGGATAATTATTTTTAGATGATATGGTTATTTATTATTTTTAGTTTATGTTGGAGGGATATTAGTAATATTTATATATGTGATTAGTTTAATTCCCAATTTTATTTTTCTTTCGAATAAAGTTTTTTTTTATTTTTTTAGAATTTTTGTTAGATTTATATTAATAAATTTTTTTATAATAAAAGATATAATTGAAATTGGAAATAAAAGGGGATTAATATTAAATTATGATAATATAAGTATAGGTATAAGGAGGGTTATTATAATATATAATAATTTTTTTTGTTATTTATTATTAGGATTTATCTTATTATTTGTGTTAATTAGTGTTGTAAAAATTTGTTATTATTGTGATGGGCCACTTCGTGTTTTTAAGTTTAAATAGATGCTAAGTTCATTACGTAAAAATCATCCTGTTTTAAAAATTGTAAATGGAAGTTTGATTGATTTACCTGCTCCTGTAAATTTATCTATATGATGAAATTTTGGTTCTTTATTAGGATTATGTTTAGTTATTCAAATTATTAGTGGGTTATTCTTAGCAATACATTATACATCTTGTGTTGAAATAGCTTTTGACTCTGTTATTCATATTATGCGTGATGTTAATTATGGGTGGATTCTTCGTTATATTCATGCTAATGGGGCTTCTTTTTTTTTTATTTGTTTATATTTTCATGTAGCTCGTGGTATTTATTATGGTTCATATTTAATAGTAGAAACTTGAAATGTTGGTGTTATTTTACTATTTTTAGTGATAGGGACAGCTTTTGTTGGTTATGTCCTACCTTGAGGACAAATGTCTTTTTGAGGGGCTACAGTAATTACTAACTTAGTATCAGCTATCCCTTATGTAGGGGAAATGATTGTATATTGGATTTGAGGAGGGTTTTCTGTAGATAATGCTACTCTTAGTCGATTTTTTTGTTTTCATTTTTTATTACCTTTTGTATTAATTGGTATGGTAGGGTTACATTTTTTATTTTTACATCAAGGGGGGAGTAATAATCCTTTAGGTATTAATTCTAATTTAGATAAAATTCCTTTTCACCAGTATTATAGTTATAAAGATTTGTTTGGGTTTTTTATTATATTACTATTATTAATTGAAATTAGATTGTTATTTCCTAATATCTTAGGGGATTCAGAAAATTTTATTCCTGCAAATCCTTTATTGACCCCTTTACATATTAAACCTGAGTGATATTTTTTATTTGCTTATGCTATTTTACGTTCTATCCCTAGTAAATTAGGAGGAGTTGTAAGTTTAGTTATATCTATTTGTATTTTATTTTTTTTACCTTTTCTTCATGTTAAAGGATGTCGAGGTTGTGGTTATAATTTATTTATACAATTAAATTTTTGACTAATAATTGGTTGTTTTTTTTTATTAACTTGAATTGGGGGTTGCCCAGTGGAGTATCCTTATGAATTTATTGGGCAGATTTTTAGATTATTATGATTTTTTGTATTTTTATGACGTCCTTTTTTAGATTTATTGTGACTTTATATTTTAGATTATTAGAATTATAAAGATAGAAATCTAATTTTGGTTTACAAAACCAAAGTTTTTAATTAAACTATTATAACTTATCAGTTATATTTAATATTTAATTTTGTTGTTGTGGTTTTATAAATAGAGTAAAGATTGTTAGTATTTCATCATATAATAGATGTATTAATTATTAAAATTGATCAAAATATAAAAAATAAAAATAATCAATTGATAGGGGATAATTGGGGCATAGAAAAGTACTAGTTGGGTAGTAATTTAAAATTGACAATTTTATGTTATTTTTAACTAACTTTTCTTAAGAATTTCTTATTATATTTAATCATTTAATAAAGTATTTTATATTAACAATTTCTAAAGTAATAGGTATAAATGAGTGGTTGGCTCCACAGATTTCTGAACATTGTCCATAATAAATTCCAGGGCGTCTAGGGTATAGTAATAATTGATTTAATCGCCCGGGAATAGCATCTACTTTTACTCCTAGTGAGGGGATAGTTCATGAGTGAATAACATCTGTGGAGGACACAATAACACGTGTATTTGTTTTTATAGGTAGAATTAAATGATGATCAGTCTCTAGTAAACGAAATTGACCTAAGGCTAACTCATTAGTTGGAATTATATAGGAGTCAAATTCAATATCTATAAAATCTGAATATTCATAACTTCAATATCATTGATGCCCTATTGATTTAATTGTAATTAAAGGTTGGTTTGTTTCATCTAGTAAATATAATAGTCGTAGTGAAGGAAGAGCTAAAAAAAGTAAAATTAAAGCAGGTGCAACTGTTCAAATAGTTTCAATTTTTTGTCTCTCAGTAATATTTAAACATGAAAATTTATTGGTTATTAGAATAGCTGATATATATATTACTATAGTTAGAACCATAATAATAGCAAATATAGTATGATCATGAAAAAAAATAATTTGTTCTATTAATGGAGAACAAGCGTCTTGGAATCCTAATTGTCCTCAATAGGTCATTTAAATATATAAAGCTCCTGTTTCTGATAACCTATGAAAATCTACTGGTAGACGATTATCTCATTCTAAAGATGTTGTTAAATGATTTGACCAAATTACTGTTCGTTGTGAAATTAATCTTTCTCATACAATAAAAATAAAAAATAATACACTTGTTAATGATAGTATAGACCCTATTGAGGATACTATATTTCATTTAGTATAGCAGTCCGGGTAATCTGAGTAACGTCGGGGTATGCCTGCTAAACCTAAAAAATGTTGAGGGAAAAAAGTTAAATTTACCCCTAAAAATATTGTTATAAAGTGTGATTTTGTTCATTGTTGGTTTAATGTTAAGCCTGTTACTAAAGGGTATCAATGGTTAAATCCCCCAAATAAGGCAAAAACTGCTCCTATAGACAAAACGTAATGAAAATGAGCTACTACATAATATGTATCATGAAGTATAATATCTAGAGAAGAATTTGATAGAATAATTCCAGTAAGTCCCCCTAAAGTAAATAAAAAAATAAAACCTAAAGCTCATAGTATAGGAGTATTATATTTAACAGGGGATCCATAAATTGTTGCTAATCAACTAAATACTTTAATCCCTGTAGGAATAGCAATAATTATGGTAGCTGAGGTAAAGTAAGCTCGGGTGTCTACATCTATACCTACTGTAAATATATGATGAGCTCATACAATAAACCCTAAAAGTCCAATTGATAATATTGCATAAATTATTCCTAAGGCTCCAAAAATTTCTTTTTTAAAAGAGTGGTGAGAAACAATATGAGAGATAATACCAAATGCGGGTAAAATTAAAATATAAACTTCTGGATGTCCGAAAAATCAAAATAAGTGTTGGTATAGGATAGGGTCCCCCCCTCCTCTTGGATCAAAAAAGGTTGTGTTAAAATTTCGATCAGTTAATAATATTGTGATTGCTCCAGCTAAGACTGGTAAGGATAATAATAATAAAATAGCGGTAATAAAGACTGATCATACAAATAAAGGTAATCGTTCTATTTGTAATCCTTCTCATCGTATATTTATAATAGTTGTAATGAAATTAATAGCACCTAAAATTGAGGAGACTCCGGCTAAATGTAAAGAAAAAATAGCTAAATCAACTGAGGGCCCTGCATGTGAGATATTTCTAGATAAGGGGGGGTACACTGTTCAACCTGTTCCTGCCCCTCTTTCTACGGCTGAGGAGGCTAAGAGTAAAGTTAATGAAGGGGGAAGTAATCAAAATCTTATATTATTTATTCGAGGGAAAGCTATATCAGGGGCTCCTAGTATTAAGGGAACTAGTCAATTTCCAAATCCCCCAATTATAATGGGTATAACTAGGAAAAAAATTATGATAAAACCATGAGCAGTTACTACTACATTGTATAATTGATCATCATTTAATAATGAACCAGGCTTACCTAATTCAGTTCGGATTATTAGGCTTAATGAAGTTCCAAGTAAGCCAGATCAAATTCCAAAAATAAAATATAAAGTGCCAATGTCTTTATGATTTGTTGAAAATAGTCATCGCATAATTAAGGGTCATTATAATAATAGGATAAAAAATAAAACTACTTAATAAGTTTAATGAAATTAATGATTTATAATTTTTAATATTTTTATTTTTTTTAAATATAGTGTATGATTTAACTATTAATATTAGAGATAAGTTTAGATAGAAGTATAAACTAATTAATGTTCCTAATAGTATAAATATAGATAAAATGAATATTTGTATATTAATTAAGGAGATTAAAATAATTAATTTAGATATAAAACCTAGCAATGGAGGTAACCCTGCTAAAGATAAAATTAAAGAAATAGTGATTATATTATTTGTATTATTTTTTTGAGATAACATAAATAGATGATTACCTATTCTTGACCTAATTAAGTGTAATAGAGGGACAGAGATAATAATATAATTAATAAAATAAAATAAGGTTAAGGAATTATTAAGTAAAATTATTGTTATTATTCAACCTAAATGGGAGATAGAAGAATATGTAATAATTATTTGTATATTAGTTTGATTAAGTGCTATAAGACTTCCAATTAAAGTAGATATAATGGAAATTATTATAATTAGTATAAAATTAGAATTTATTAAACTTAGTATAAATAAAGGAGCTAATTTTTGTCATGTTAATAATAAAAATAAAATTCTTCAAGGTATTTGTTTAGTAATACTAGGGAGTCAAAAGTGTAGGGGGGCCCCTCCTAGTTTTAAAATTAAAGATAACAAGATTAAAATATTTATTATTCTATTAAACATAGAGTATCATCTAATATTTAATATATATATTATAATGGATCTAAAAATTAATATTCTAGATCTTATTCTTTGAATAATAAAATATTTTATAGATGCTTCAGCTTCTAATATTTTCCCTTTAATATTTATTAAGGGTAAAAATCCCATTAAATTTAATTCTAACCCTATTCATATAGTTAATCAATGAGAAGAAGACAAAGAAAATAAAGTACCTAAAATTATAATTAAAATAAATAAAAAATTAGAAGGAAAAAATTTATTATTCATAAAAGGTAGAACAATTTCGAAGTGCTCAAAATAAAGTTAGCAGCCTTATTTTATTTCCTAAATTACCTTTTTATTTTATTCAATTAAGAGATCCTTGATTTCACTCATGTAATAAACCCATAAGTAGAATTAGTAAAAAAATAGTAGACCTAAATAAAGGTCAATGTGTATTTGAATTTATAATATTTATTGTTAAAGGTATTAGTAAAATAATTTCTACATCAAAAATTAAAAAAATTACAGCTAGTAAAAAAAATCGTATAGAGAAAGGGGTACGGGTGAAGATAGAGGGATCAAATCCACATTCAAAAGGTGAATTTTTTTCTCGATCTTTATATGATCGTTTATTAATAATTAGGCCTAATAATAGTAAGAAAATATTTATAAAAATCAAGATAATAGTGTAAGTAATAAAAGTTAACATGAACACAGAAGGGTTACCTTATAATTTATAACATCAATATAATCCGTTCATACCGGCGCAGTGTCCCAGCGAAGTAAATAAATTTACAGTTTTTTAATTAACAGTTAAATGCCTCTATTTGGCTTTTCACTGTGGTATAAAAGAATTAAATCTTTCTTTATGATTGCAATTCATATCTTCTATAATAAAGTATAATACCTTAAGATCCTCATCAATAGATACAAGTGTATAAAATTAATCATACCACATCTACAAAATGTCAATATCATGCAGCTGCTTCAAAACCAAAATGGTGGTTAGTTGAAAAATGATGATATATAATCCGTATCAGACAGGTAATTAAAAATAATGATCCAATAATTACATGTAACCCATGAAATCCTGTAGCTACAAAAAAAGTTGCTCCATAAATTCTATCTGAGATGGAAAAAGATGCTTCTAGATATTCTTCTGCTTGTAAAATAGTAAAGTATATACCTAAAGTAACAGTTAAAATTATAGATTGAATAGAATCTTTATAATTACCATGTATTAAAGAATGATGAGCCCAGGTTACTGTTACACCTGAAGCTAATAGAATAGCAGTGTTTAATAAAGGTACTTGAAAGGGATTTAAAGGGTTAATATAGAAAGGGGGTCAACAAGCTCCAATTTCTGTATTGGGAGCTAACCTACTATGAAAATAAGCTCAAAAAAAAGCAAAAAAAAAACAAATTTCTGAAGTAATAAATAAAATTATCCCTATTCGTATTCCTAAAGATACTTTTATAGTATGAAATCCTTGAAAGGTTCTTTCTCGAATAATATCTCGTCATCATTGAAATATTGTTATTAAAATTAAAAATAAACCAATAATGAGAGTAATAATATTTTGGTTATGAAATCATGATGTTAATCCTACAGTTAAAAATATTGCTCCTAGGGAACCAGTTAAGGGTCATGGGCTAAATTCCACGAGATGAAAAGGGTTTCGAGTCAT